TAGTGCAAACATGTAATAGCGTATTCGGAATTGTAACCAAGCCCCTCCCATGGGTTCTATACCCGATTCATAACTAGAAAGCTTCTCTGGTCCTTCACTAATCGGGGCTAAAAGTCCTGAAATCCAAAATGCAAAAATAGGAATAAGGCTTGCTATTATTAGAAATGTCCAAAAAATATCATATTCGTGAAGCAGAAACATAAATGTACTCCCATTAATGTGGAATAGGCGGAACTGAATTAGTCAATTTAAGTCAGCGTTGTCAATTTATCCAGAACTTCTCTCTTTTCCTCGGTGAAACAAGAATCCGTTTTGCTCAAACCAAAGCACTTAGTTTAGCCTTTGTTTCCTCTGTGCCCTGTCTTCTTTAAAGATTCATCCAATGGAATCCCGACTCCCTTTCTTTTTGATTTCCATTCTATTTATAATTAGAACCTAATTAAGATAGGATGACTAATGTATGCAGCCTAATGAGGAGTAATACTATAAAAATAAAGAACTCTATTTCAGAACTATGAGACAGAATATTCTGTTTTCTTATTTACTCTTTCTTTATTTTTGGATTTTATTTAAAGTAGATCGATTTAGATAATGTAATTTAGATAATGTATATATAAGCAAAGTAATATACTTCAAACAAAGTAGGAATTCGCAAGATGGAGAAAATCATTGCAGTTATTATAGGGAAGTCTAGGGACTTAGAGCATATCCTATTTGAAGGAGGATGGAATTCAAATCAGGTAAGGGATCCTTCCTTCTATTGATTTGATAGAAATTCGTTTTTATTTTCCTGTCTCTAAGATTTTCGATGAATGAGCCTGTGGTAATGCTTTTATCTCTATTCTATGGCGCAAGCGACCGTCCAGTCTATAAACAAGTACTAATGAGGAAATGAAAACTATACTAAAGGAAACATAGGATCTCTATCCTAAAATCTAAAAAAAGGACATATTAGGGCTATACGGATTCGAACCGTAGACCTTCTCGGTAAAACAGATCAAACGGATTATTATCGAAATGATTCGAACTGTTTCAAAGACCCAACATGCATTTTTTTGCATTGGGCTCTTTCATCAACTGATGTAAAGATCAGTTAGTCCACCATAGTTTTTCTTTACGGAAAGATAATGAGATGGCTCCCTGTGCTCTGATTGATTATTTGTATTATGATCTATCTAGGAGCAATACCAAAGTGTTTCAAAGGAGGATTACCTTGACTTAGGTCTGCCTCCGGCCTAAATTAAATCAACCTAAGTGAAATGGAGTCTCTATCGTTCCGCTGCAAGAGTTGACTATGAGACTTCATACACCTTAAAGTTCATAGAACGAAAAGAAGTTTTTTGGAGGCCCTTATCCTCATTACGCCTAGCATTTAGTGGGCTGGATATTTACCTTATCAACTAGCAAATCAATAAAGGTTCTATTTGATTAGGCACCTGAATTGGCACCTGAATCGGACTGAACCGACTGTTTGTCAGGCTACTGTTCTCCTATTCTCTCGAATCCATGAAGTAAGACATTGATTTTGCAATAAGATCAATTATGTTCATTGCATAATAAGCTCCCTTGAAAAGCATTGGCGCACGTGTAAGCGAGTTGCTCTACCGAACTGAGCTATAGCCCTTGTCAGAGATATCTTAACATATAGATAATTTCTTGTCAAGATGAATATTCTCTAATGCCAGAGGATATCCCTTTGATCTGTTTACTATATAACATACCAATAACGGAGCAGTATTGCTTATAAAAAGGATTCGATCTATAATCGATCGAAGTAATGGGTCTTCCTTTGTGGTGATAAATTGCCTACTTAACTCAGTGGTTAGAGTATTGCTTTCATACGGCGGGAGTCATTGGTTCAAATCCAATAGTAGGTAGGTAGGTAGAAAAATTACTAGATAGCATTGGACTTACTTCGCTTCGCTATCTAATAACTTTTTCTACCCCTCTTCCCTTTTTCTTTGTATCAACTAAACCATTGGATTGTATTCAATTGGATGGGGGAATCCAATTGATAGCCTCGACTCGTATCCTAGCTCGTCTGAGAGCTAGCTTCGCTTCAACCAACTCTTTCGTACCCTCAGCTCTACTCAAGTTAGCTTCGGCTATTTCAAGTGCCTGTTGAGCTTCTTCCGGATCAATGTCACTACCCAGTTCCGCATCATTTCCTAAAATGATGATCTCATTATTAACTATTCTCGCAAAACCGCTCCACAGAACCGCCGTTAACCATTGGTCGTTGAGGAGGCGTATTCTCAAAGGACCCATATCTACAGCTGTGTTAATGGGGGCGTGGTTTGGTAATACGCCAATTTGGCCACTATTAGTAGATAAAATGATTTCTTTCACTTCACAATCCCAAATAATTCGCTTAGGAGTTAGTACATAAAGATTTAATTTCATTTCTTCAATTTGTTCTCCTCTTCTAAGTTTATAGCTTTCGTGCTAGCTTCATCGATGTTACCCACCAAATAAAAAGCTTGTTCGGGTAGGCCGTCTAATTCTCCGGAAAGGATTAGTTGAAATCCCCTAATTGTTTCTGCAAGACCAACATACTTTCCTGCAGAACCGGTAAAAACTTCTGCCACAAAGAACGGTTGTGATAAGAAACGTTCAATTTTTCGTGCTCTTGCTACAGTTAAACGATCCTCCTCTGATAATTCATCCAACCCAAGAATTGCGATAATGTCCTGAAGTTCTTTGTAACGTTGTAAAGTTTCCTTAACTCTTTGCGCAGTTTCATAATGTTCGTTGCCAACGATCCGAGGCTGTAACATAGTTGAGGTTGAATCTAAAGGATCTACTGCTGGATAAATACCCTTGGAAGCTAATCCTCTGGAAAGTACGGTAGTAGCATCCAAATGTGCAAATGTTGTGGCAGGAGCAGGGTCGGTCAAATCGTCCGCAGGTACATAAACTGCTTGGATCGAAGTTATGGATCCCTTTTTTGTAGAAGCAATTCTTTCTTGCAAAGAACCCATTTCTGTACTAAGAGTAGGTTGATAACCCACTGCGGAGGGCATTCTCCCTAATAAGGCGGATACCTCCGATCCTGCTTGAACAAAACGAAAGATATTATCGATGAATAGAAGCACGTCTTGCTTATTAACATCTCGGAAATATTCTGCCATAGTTAGGGCAGTTAAACCAACTCTCATACGAGCTCCCGGCGGTTCATTCATTTGACCATAGACTAGAGCTACCTTTGATTCCCCCAAATTTTTTTCATTAATTACTCCGGATTCCTTCATTTCCATATAAAGATCATTTCCTTCACGAGTCCGTTCCCCTACTCCGCCAAATACGGATACGCCTCCATGAGCTTTAGCAATGTTGTTGATTAATTCCATGATGAGTACTGTTTTACCTACTCCAGCCCCCCCAAATAGTCCTATTTTTCCTCCACGTCGATAAGGAGCTAAAAGATCGACCACCTTAATACCTGTTTCAAAGATGGATAATTTCGTATCTAGCTCGATAAAGGCAGGCGCAGATCTATGAATAGGGAATGTTGCATTAATATCTACAGGACCCAAATTGTCAATAGGTTCCCCAAGAACGTTGAAAATTCTTCCGAGAGTAGCTCCACCGACTGGAACACTGAGAGGAGCTCCCGTGTCAATCACTTCCAATCCTCTCATCAACCCGTCTGTAGCACTCATAGCTACAGCTCTAACTCGATTATTTCCTAATAATTGTTGTACCTCACAAGTCACATTAATTTGCTTACCGGCAGTGTCTCCACTCTTGACTACCAAAGCGTTATAAATATAAGGTAACTTGCCCGGGGGAAAAGTGATATCCAGCACGGGTCCAATAATTTGATCGACACGCCCTATGCTTTTTTCTTCAATTGTGGAAACCCCGGGACGAGAAGTAGTAGGATTGGTTCTCATAATTATCACATAATAAAAAAAAAGGAATTTGTCGAATTTTTTCTTGTTGAATAATGCCAAATCAAATCCAAAAAAATAGCCAAAAATCCAAAAGTCAAAAGGAAATAAATTAGTTAATTCAATAAGAGAGAAAGGGGGACGAGGACTTGATTTCGTTGCCCAAGCGAATCCCATTCAATCGTTTACTCATGGAATGAGTCCGTTGGAAAGTTCAATCAATCTTTTTTTTCATATACATTTCGCCTTTTGTGGAGGATCTGTCCCTACTCTACTTTCCTATCTAGGACTTCGATATACAAAATATATACTACTCTGAAGCATAGATTGCTGTCAACAGAGAATTTTCTTAGTATTTAGGTATTTACATTCAAAATAAGAAAGGGGCCTATTAAGAACTTGTAAAATAAGGATTAGGGATTGATTTGGGTTGCGCTATATCTATCAAAGAGTATACAATAATGATGGATTTGGTGAATCAAATCCATGGTTTAATAACGAACCATGTTAACTTACCATAACAACAACTCAATTCCTATCGAATTCCTATATTCCTATAGGATAGAACATACACAGGGTGTACGCCTTATATATGAATGAAACATATTCATTAACTTAAGCATGCCCTCCATTTTCTTTAATGAGTTGATATTAATTGAATACCCTTTTTGTTTTAAAAGATTTTTGCAAAGGTTTCGTTTACGCCTAATCCATATCGAGTAGACCCTGTCGTTGTGAGAATTCTTAATTCATGAGTTGTAGGGAGGGACTTATGTCACCACAAACAGAAACTAAAGCAAGTGTTGGATTTAAAGCTGGTGTTAAGGATTATAAATTGACTTATTACACCCCGGAGTATGAAACCAAGGATACTGATATCTTGGCAGCATTCCGAGTAACTCCTCAGCCCGGGGTTCCGCCCGAAGAAGCAGGGGCTGCAGTAGCTGCCGAATCTTCTACTGGTACATGGACAACTGTTTGGACTGATGGACTTACCAGTCTTGATCGTTACAAAGGGCGATGCTATCACATCGAGCCCGTTGTTGGGGAGGAAAATCAATTTATCGCTTATGTAGCTTATCCATTAGACCTATTTGAAGAGGGTTCTGTTACTAACATGTTTACTTCCATTGTGGGTAACGTATTTGGTTTCAAAGCCCTACGCGCTCTACGTCTGGAGGATCTGCGAATTCCCACTGCTTATTCAAAAACTTTCCAAGGTCCGCCTCATGGTATCCAAGTTGAAAGGGATAAGTTGAACAAGTACGGCCGTCCTTTATTGGGATGTACTATTAAACCAAAATTGGGATTATCCGCAAAAAATTACGGTAGAGCGTGTTATGAGTGTCTACGCGGTGGACTTGATTTTACCAAAGATGATGAAAACGTAAACTCACAACCATTTATGCGCTGGAGGGACCGTTTTGTCTTTTGTGCCGAAGCAATTTATAAATCACAGGCCGAAACCGGTGAAATCAAGGGGCATTACTTGAATGCGACTGCAGGTACATGCGAAGAAATGATGAAGAGAGCTATATTTGCGAGGGAATTAGGGGTTCCTATTGTAATGCATGACTACTTAACTGGGGGATTCACCGCAAATACTACTTTGGCTCATTATTGCCGCGACAATGGCCTACTTCTTCACATTCACCGGGCAATGCATGCAGTTATTGATAGACAGAAAAATCATGGTATGCATTTTCGTGTATTAGCTAAAGCATTGCGTATGTCTGGGGGAGATCATATCCACGCCGGTACAGTAGTAGGTAAGTTAGAAGGGGAACGCGAAATGACTTTAGGTTTTGTTGATTTATTGCGCGATGATTTTATTGAAAAAGATCGTGCTCGCGGTATCTTTTTCACTCAGGACTGGGTATCTATGCCAGGTGTTATACCGGTGGCTTCAGGGGGTATTCATGTTTGGCATATGCCAGCTCTGACCGAAATCTTTGGAGATGATTCCGTATTACAATTTGGTGGAGGAACTTTAGGACATCCTTGGGGAAATGCACCTGGTGCAGTAGCTAATCGGGTGGCTTTAGAAGCTTGTGTACAAGCTCGTAACGAAGGGCGCGATCTTGCTCGTGAAGGTAATGAAATTATCCGAGCAGCTTGCAAATGGAGTCCTGAACTAGCCGCAGCTTGTGAAATATGGAAGGCGATCAAATTCGAGTTCGAGCCGGTAGATAAACTAGATAAGTAGATAAAACTAGATATAAAGAAGGTCTAAATAAAAAAGAAGCGAAATAGAAAGAGAAAAAAGCAGTTACGAAATGCAGTAATTCTTCTTTATTCTTCTAATTGATTGCAATTAAACTCGGCTCAATCTTAAAAAAAAGATTGAGCCGAATAAAAATAGATCTTGATACGATCATGAGACTTGACAAATTGAGATTCCTCTATTCTATATATTTAGAATATATAAAGGTATAATTTTAGAATATATAAAGGTATAATACAATAAATAAATAAATACAAATATAGTATTATCATATGATAATGGAATCAAATACGCAGTATTTACAGAAAAAGTCTTTATTTATTGGGAAAGAATCAATGAAAAAAGATTAGGAATCGCAATGCTACTATATGCGTCCGGAGGAGTATTCAGAATAATATTCTTCTATAATCCATTCTTGTGTCTTGCGCGGGGTCTTACTAACAGGACTTCGCTGCACGGGACGGGTTTTCGTCGAAAAGCTAACTCCACCCGGCATTTTCATACCCTTTGGGTGGTATATCGCCTTAAAAAGTCTAAGGGGGTAGTATGAGATCTGTAGTAGGTAAGAGAATTTGCCCTTTGATTTTGATTGAGTATGCTATTTTTCCGCCTTTACCGCGCATTATTGTATGAGCTTCTAGAGGATAGAGGAGCACGTATGCAGGAAGGAAATTACAGCTTAATAAAAAAGTCTAAAAAAGCTTCAACTTTACGGCACTATCAATCAACTAAAAAGCCCTATGTATGAATCCTTACAACCGGTGGGATAGGATAAGAGCGAGTTTCGGTATACTGGGGTTGGGGGATATCCTTATTTCAAAACCTGACGCGCATCTTGCGTTTGTGGGGGTCCGAGAGTGGTTGAAGAAGTATTGCATGTGGAAGTAGGTAGACGAAACTGATTTAGGATTCGAAATGGGCGCATTCGACTAAAAGTCGTACTGAGACCTTTTTTAAAGGGTATTCTGAAAGAGGTATTTCATTTTCACAATCGCTTTCTTTTGAATCCAATTTCAAGTTCGATTAGAAGGATAGAAAGGCCATGAGGACGGGAAAAGAAAAATCAAATCTTTTTAATCTCCTTTTTTGCAATTTTCTTATTATCCATTCCATTCATTTTTTTTTATAGAATACTAAAGTATTCTATAAAAAATCTTTATTTTGCAAACTAAAAAATACAATAGTCAATATTCCTTATAATAGATATACTTAATTATATTATAAGAATCTTAAGATATTTTTGAATAGATAGAAATAGTAAATTTGAATTGAGACACCTATTCTATGACGGATTTTAACTTACCTTCTATTTTCGTGCCTTTAGTAGGCTTAGTATTTCCGGCAATTGCAATGGCTTCTTTATTTCTTTATGTGCAGAAAAATAAGATTGTCTAGAACCAATGGGGCCGAATTTTATCAATGTATTTCCACGCAGGATCATAATACAGATATTTTTTAGTGTAAGTAATATAATATGGTAGGGTATGTGGCTCTTTCTACACACAAATGAAAAACGGCTATGGATGCGGATATAGGCTACGAGCATAAATGCATGCATATGCGGAGCCGGGTATAGCGAGTTTTATTTTAAGTGGATCAACAGATATTTTTTGAATAGAAAGTCAATGTATCTAACCAATTATTTCACAGGAGTACTAGTTACTGAAGGCGATTTCAGAATCAAAAAAAGTAAAGTCAAAATCATTTAGCTTATTCTCTCAATTTCAATCGACCGCTGCTGGATTTAGTATATCTAATATGAATTGGCGATCAGAACACATATGGATAGAACTTCTAAAAGGTTCTCGAAAAAGAGGTAATTTTTTCTGGGCCTGTATTCTTTTTCTAGGTTCACTAGGATTTTTATCGGTTGGGGCTTCCAGTTATCTTGGTAAGAATATGATATCTGTACTTCCATCTCAACAAATTCTTTTTTTTCCACAGGGGGTCGTGATGTCTTTCTACGGAATCGCGGGCCTATTCATTAGCTCCTACTTGTGGTGCACTATTTTGTGGAATGTAGGCAGTGGTTATGACCGATTCGATAGAAAAGAGGGAATAGTGTGCATTTTTCGTTGGGGATTCCCTGGAATAAAACGTCGCGTCTTCCTTCGATTCCTTATGCGGGATATCCAATCAATTAGAATTCAGGTTAAAGAGGGTCTTTATCCTCGTCGTATCCTTTATATGGAAATCCGGGGCCAGGGGGTCATTCCCTTGACTCGTACTGATGAGAAGTTTTTTACTCCACGAGAAATTGAACAAAAAGCTGCCGAATTGGCCTATTTCTTGCGCGTACCAATTGAAGTATTTTGAATACCGATTTAATTTTTTTGAAATGAATTGAATGAATTGGATTCGTTATTGTAAGGAGATTTTTGAGTATTTATCTAAAGAAAGGAACAAACGAGGATAAGAGAAAATTGCTTCTAATTTGTTTTGTCCAAGTGAGATATATGGCATAATATTCTTCCATTTTCATCCGAAAGGGCTTTTTTTTTTATTCCATTTCTCTATTCCACTCCATCTAGATCTAAGAAAGAACCCAATGCAATGAAATTCCACTAGTATACAAAAAAGAGGAATAGATACAAGGTCTCAAACCTTGTTATAGAATTTTTGCTTCAAATAAAAAGAAATATCATATAGAGTCAGCGAATGAAATAGAGTCAGCGAATGAAGCAGATTCATTAACAACTCAATTTACAGATCAAAAATGAAAAAAAAGAAAGCATTGCCTTCTTTCCTATATCTTGTATTTATCGTACTTTTGCCCTGGGGAGTCTCTTTCTCTTTTAACAAATGTCTGGAACTTTGGATTAAGAATTGGTGGAATACCAGGCAATCTGAAACTCTCTTAACTGATATTCAAGAGAAAAAGGTTCTAGAAAGATTCATAGAATTAGAAGAACTTTTTCTCTTGGACGAAATGATAAAAGAGAAACCGAAGACACATGTACAAAAACCTCCTATAGGAATACACAAGGAAATAATACAATTGGTCAAAATAGATAATGAGGATCATCTCCATATCATTTTGCATTTCTCGACAAATATAATCTGTTTGGCTATTCTAAGTGGTTCTTTTTTTCTGGGTAAAGAGGAACTTGTCATTTTGAATTCTTGGGTTCAGGAATTCTTCTATAACTTAAATGACTCAATAAAAGCTTTTTTGATTCTTTTAGTTACTGATTTTTTTGTTGGATTTCACTCCACCCGCGGTTGGGAACTACTAATTCGTTGGGTCTACAACGATCTTGGATGGGCTCCTAATGAGCTAATTTTCACTATTTTTGTTTGTAGTTTTCCAGTGATTCTAGATACATGTTTTAAATTTTGGATCTTTTTTTCTTTAAACCGTCTATCTCCTTCGCTTGTAGTCATTTATCATTCAATTAGTGAAGCATAAACTCATTTGATTTCCTGATATTAATCAAATTAGCATCTTTCTTCCTTTAGAAAGAAAGCCCTTTTCCATTTTAGCAAAATTCTTTCTATTTCTACCTGCTCAAGGTATTCATCATTCCAGTACAACTGTTGCAGTAGAATGACAACAGACTCGTGTATAGGGAACTAGATTAGCTTAGCTACCTATCTAATTTATTGTAGAAATTCTGGGATCTGCGATTGGATATGGAAAATAGAAATACTTTTTCTTGGGTAAAGGAACAGATGATTCGATCGATTTCTGTATCGATCATGATATACGTAATAACTCGGACATCTATTTCAAATGCATATCCCATTTTTGCGCAGCAGGGTTATGAAAACCCACGAGAAGCAACCGGACGAATTGTATGTGCCAATTGCCATTTAGCTAATAAGCCCGTGGATATTGAAGTTCCCCAAGCTGTGCTTCCCGATACTGTATTTGAAGCAGTTC